TACAAAGCTATATACGAATCACCCACACCCTCTTCTTTTTTATTTCATTAATTTACTTTCCTTTAATTAAGACGAAATTCTCTAAAAACAAACCCCCGCCTTCTTTAAAATATCATAAACAGTTCCTGTAGGTTGAGCACCTTTTTCAAGAAAAAATAGAATAGCAGGAATATTTAAATACGTTTGATTATTTATCGGATCATAAAAACCCACTTTCCGAAGATCTCTTCCTTCTCTTCGGGATCGAACATCAATTGCAACGATTCGATAAACGGCTCATTGGGATAGACGTAGATAAACTAGAACCCCCCCCTAGAAACGTATACGAAGCTTTCTCTTCGTACGGCTCGAGAAATTAGAAGATATGTCTATGTATACAATTCGAATGTCAAATAGATCTATAAAAGCATTAAATCAAATAAATTAGACTAAGATTATTTAATACTTTTTTATTCTTCTTTTTCTTTATCAAAAAAAAATCATTTGTATTCTCAAAACTCAAGTTGAGTAACTCGGAAATATGAAATAGCTCAAAAGAAAACCCTTATGTATTTGATTTTTTGAGTGGTCTCTAACCCCTTTTTCTTTGTCTCATTTAGAATATATTTGGACTCCTTATTCTTGATCTAGTTGTCGAGACAATTAAAAAAAAGATATTTACTTGTTCCAAAATATTTTCTCTTTGCCTTGAATCATTGGGTTTAGACATTACTTCGGTGATTTTTAATCGTTTCAAAATGGCAGCAACATGGCCCTTTTTCGGATTTATTTCTATCAAAGAATCATAAACGGTTGATTCCCGCAAGATACACTTTTGATCAAAAGAGTTTCACTAATTCCAACAAATTTTCCTTTTTTGGATTTGAAACTTGCTCGAATTGGATCCTTTCGATTTAGAAATCGAAAATCGACTACACTTACGAAGTTGTTCCAACTTATTAATTGGCACTAACCCTAGATCCTTGCCCTGAGAAATGAATCAATACTTTCTACTCGAGCTACATCTACATCACATACTGTTTACACTACAACCCAAGAAAAAATGAGGGTTCGAGTGGAACAGAACAAAGGATGTCGAGCCAAGAGCACCTTCATTCCTATATAATAAAAAGGGTGGGTGTAAGAATCCACAACTGATCATGTCCTTCAAGTCGCACGTTGCTTTCTACCACATCGTTTCAAACGAAGTTTTACCATAACATTCCTCTAGTTTGGAACTGATATGTAATTGATTCAATTACGGAATCATGAATAGTCATTTGTTCGGTCGTTCCATTGGTTTCTAAAGAAGTCTTAGAAAGAATTCAATTTAATCCTCGATTTTTTTTTTATTGGATGAATGCAATATTTTTATTTTATTTATTAATTTCTAACTATTAGGAAGAAAAAAGTTCTTTGTATTGAATCTACATTGCATCTTCAAGTAACTTGAGAGAATATATTCAACAATCTTAGACTTCTTCGAATATCAAATACTCATAAGAAATCATTCAATTCAAATAGTTATTGAATTGAAAAAAAAAACCTACCTGGATATCACTATTTGAATAAAGTTTTACTAAAGATTGCATTTATCATCATAAATAATTCATCTTTGAATTAAACCTAAACCTCAGTGATTAAAAAAATATAGATAGATAGAAAAAGAAATAAATTTATTTTTTTCGTGGAGTGGATAAAAAAAGTTGATGTAAAGGAAGATTTAGGCTCTTTTTCTTTCATTTCATACTGAAAAAGAAAATCATAAAAAAAAAAAAGAATTCCCTCTATCAGATAGACTGAACAATTGTCATTGGAATGAATTATGAATATTCAATATAGAATTATTTCAAATTAACGCATCCAAAATCTTTTTCAAAAAACCAAAAAACGTTATCACTGAAATAGAACGACAATAATACATTAAGCATTTCCTCATTTTACGCGTAGTTTCGGGGGTTCGTTCAATAATTTTTATTTAAAGCAAGGGGAATAGAATATAGGATGTATGAATTACCCCCTGTCTATATTATTACATATATTTCATATTCTTTATGAGAACCAAATCAAATACGAAATGAAATACCTAAAAATGAGGTTCAAAGAAAATAGATACGTTATTATGTATGTAACTTGATTATTTCTTAATCCAATTTGTACAAACACAGCTAGTGAAATTGCTATCTTATATTGTTAATTAATTCTTATTATATGGGACGTAAGGCTTTTCGAAGTAACTAACTTAAACTTCAATATGAATATTCAATATTCAAAGTATAAGGGGATGGACATACGATGAAAAGCGCATTCAACCTCTTTTGCAACCCCCTTTTTTCGTTATTTCCAATTCTTCGAATCTAGGTTCCTAGATCACAACTCGATTCAGTTTCATCTATATGTATCTTAGTTGAATTTAATTTGTGAAAAAATAGGATAGGATTTAAAGAAGAATAGAATCATTAAAAATCAGAAACAAGAATCACATAATATCCAATATTTAACTCTTAAAGAGTAGAGAAGG